GTTATTGTAGCTTAATTTTACAAAGCACGGCACTGAAAATGCCGCGATGGGCCACCAAAAAAGCCCCAAAAACATAGAGTTTTGGTCCTAAACTTAATGCTATTTTTAATTAAAATTACACATGCAAGCATCCGCACACCAGTGAAAACGCCCTTAACAGCACCAACGGAGCAGGTATCAGGCACGAACACATCAGCCCAAAACACCTAGCCACGCCACACCCACACGGGTAATCAGCAGTGATAAACATTAAGCAATGAGCGACCCAGCCTTAAAGCTCGACTTAGTTATAATTACACAGGGCTGGTCAACCTCGTGCCAGCCACCGCGGTTATACGAGGGGCCCAAAATAGCAAACACCGGCGTAAATCGTGACTAGAATTAATTTCAAACACCAAAAGATCAACCATGGTCTAGCCGTAAAACACAGACCAAAAGAAAACTGCCCTTTTGACACCAAAAAAATTTGACTCACGAAAACTAAGAAACAAACTAGGATTAGATACCCTACTATGCTTAGACGTTAATAAGACACTTCTCCCACACCAGTGTCCGCCAGAGAACTACTAGCGAAAACTTGAAACTCAAAGGACTTGGCGGTGCTCCACACCCGACTTAGAGGAGCCTGTCCTATAACCGATAATCCACGATAAACCTTACCATTTTTAGCCACATCAGCCTATATACCGCCGTCGCCAACTTACCCCCTGAGGGCCCAAAAGTAAGTACAACAGTACAACAACTAAAACGTCAGGTCAAGGTGTAGCTAATAGAATGGCAGAGATGGGCTACATTTTTTAACATAAAACACACGGCAAAGCACTATGAAACTACTGCTCGAAGGTGGATTTAACAGTAAGACAAACAAGAAAGCTTGTCTTAAACCCGCTCTGGAGCGCGCACACACCGCCCGTCACCCTCCTCAACCAAAAACAACCCGTACATAACACCAACCACAACAAAAAGATGAGGCAAGTCGTAACATGGTAAGCGCACTGGAAAGTGCGCTTGGAACAACAAAAAGTAGCTTAACCCAAAGCATTCAGCTTACAATTGAACAATGTTAGAAACCAAACTAACCTTTTTGCACCTAAGACTAAGCCCAAACATCTCCTCAAAACCTCCCCCAACTAAAACAAACCATTTGCCAAAACAAGTAGAGGCGATCAAACGTTAACTAATCTGGCGCTATAGACAACAGTACCGCAAGGGAAATGTGAAAAAACAATGAAAACACAAGTACAACACAGCAGAGACTAGCACTCGTACCTCTTGCATCATGGTCCAGCAAGAAACATACAGGCACGCAGCCACACAGCCTGTATCCCCGAAACCAAGTGAGCTACCATCAGGCAGCCCATAGAGCCAACCCGTCCCTGTAGCAAAAGGGTGGGAAGACCTAATGGTAGCGGTGAAAAGCCTACCGAACTTGCTGATAGCTGGTTGCCTGATAAATAAACCTAAGTTTAACTTTAGGCTCCGCCCAAACAACAAATTACAACCTAGAGCCTAAAAGCTATTCAATTGGGGTACAGCCCTATTGAAACAGGAAACAACCTGAAGTAGAGAAGAAAGCCACAACCACCCAACCGTAGGCCCTAAAGCAGCCACCAATAAACATCGCGTCACAGCAAACCAACCAAAAATCCCAACATCATACCTAACTTCCTACTCCCCCACCAGGCCATTCTATAAAAATATAGAAGAAATCATGCTAGAACTAGTAACAAGAAACGCTTCTCTCAGCACAACTGTAAAACAGCAATGGAAAAACCACTGAAAATTAACAGAGCACAAATTAACCCCTATCCCCACCATAATATCCCACAAACTGTTAACCCGACACAGGAGTGCCAAAAAGAAAGATTAAAAGCCTAAGAAGGAACTCGGCAAGTACTAATCCCAACTGTTTACCAAAAACATAGCCTTTAGCCCACACAAGTATTAAAGGTAACGCCTGCCCAGTGAAACATTAAACGGCCGCGGTATCCTAACCGTGCAAAGGTAGCGCAATCACTTGTCTCCTAAATAGAGACCAGTATGAATGGCTAAATGAGGATTAACCTGTCTCCTTAGACCAATCAGTGAAACTGATCCGCCAGTACAAAAGCTGGCATAACCCCATAAGACGAGAAGACCCTGTGGAGCTTTAGACTAACCAGCCAAACCGGGCCCCACCACCCCCCCCAATGGCTGAGCATCTTAAGTTGGGGCGACTTCGGAGCAAAACAAAACCTCCGAGCAATAGAACATCAATCTCCCCGAGGCAGACACGCCAAAGCAAAAATTGACCCAGTACTACTGACCATCGAACCAAGTTACCCCAGGGATAACAGCGCAATCTTCTTCAAGAGTCCATATCGACAAGAAGGTTTACGACCTCGATGTTGGATCAGGACACCCAAATGGTGCAGCCGCTATTAATGGTTCGTTTGTTCAACGATTAACAGTCCTACGTGATCTGAGTTCAGACCGGAGCAATCCAGGTCGGTTTCTATCTATGACGTCGCTTTCTTCAGTACGAAAGGACCAAGAAAGCAGGACCCATGCCACAGGTACGTCCTACTTCATCCGGCTGAATACCACTCAAGCCTCAAAAAACAAGACCCCCCCCCCCGAAGACACCGGGCTTAGTTAGGGTGGCAGAGCCAGGTTATGCAAAAGACCTAAGCCCTTTTACACAGAAGTTCAAATCTTCTCCTTAACCATGTCAAGCCTACTCAACCATATAATCAACCCACTAACGTACATTGTCCCAATCCTAGTGGCTGTCGCCTTCCTAACCCTACTAGAACGCAAAATCCTGGGCTACATACAACTACGAAAAGGCCCAAACATCGTCGGACCATACGGCCTCCTACAGCCCGTCGCAGACGGCATTAAACTATTTACTAAAGAACCAATCCGACCATCCTCCTCATCCCCCACACTATTCATCCTAACCCCCACACTAGCACTATTTATCGCACTCTCCATCTGAACCCCCCTACCAATACCAATAGCACTAGCCGATATAAACCTAGGACTACTATTTATACTAGCCCTATCTAGCACCGCAGTCTACTCAATCCTATGATCAGGCTGGGCCTCCAACTCAAAATACGCCCTAATCGGGGCCCTACGTGCCGTAGCACAAACCATCTCATACGAAGTAACCCTGGGAATTATCCTACTATCCATTGTCATCCTATCAGGGGGGTTCTCCCTAAAAACACTCATCACAACCCAAGAACCAGCCTGACTACTATTCTCATCCTGACCCCTTGCCATAATATGATACGTATCCACACTAGCAGAAACAAACCGAGCCCCATTCGACCTCACAGAAGGAGAGTCCGAATTAGTTTCCGGCTTCAACGTAGAATATGCAGCAGGCCCATTCGCCCTATTCTTCCTAGCAGAATACACCAATATCATAATAATAAACACCCTCTCCTCAATCCTATTCCTAAGCCCAGGACAAACCCAACCAGAACTATTCTCAATGAACCTAATATTAAAAGCCACCCTACTAACAATTGTTTTCCTATGAGTACGAGCCTCTTACCCACGATTTCGGTACGACCAACTAATGCACCTACTATGAAAACAATTTCTACCTCTTACATTAGCACTTTGCCTATGACACACCTCACTGCCTATCTCAATATTCGCACTACCCCCAATCAACTAGCCCAAGGAAATGTGCCCGAAATCAAGGGTTACTTTGATAGAGTAAATTACAGAGGTTAAAATCCCCTCATTTCCTAGAAGAACAGGACTTGAACCTGCACCTAAAGACTCAAAATCTCCAGAACTCCATTATACTACCTTCTAGTAAAGTCAGCTAACTAAGCTATCGGGCCCATACCCCGAAAATGTTGGTTTAAATCCTTCCTATACTAATGAGCCCAATCACAACATCCATGCTACTTTCTAGCCTTGCAACAGGCACTATCATCACCGCATCAAGCTACCACTGATTAATAGCCTGAATCGGCCTAGAAATAAACACCCTAGCCATCATCCCGATCATTTCAAAACAACATCACCCTCGAGCAACAGAGGCTGCAACAAAATACTTCCTAACACAAGCAGCCGCATCCGCAACACTTCTATTCTCCAGCACAATCAACGCATGACAAACAGGAACATGAGACATTACACAACTAACAAACCCAATATCTGCCACCCTACTCACAATAGCCTTAGCTACCAAACTCGGCCTCGCCCCAATACACTTTTGACTCCCAGAAGTACTCCAAGGCTCGACAATAAAAACAGCCCTCATCATCACCACATGGCAAAAACTAGCCCCAATAGCACTAATTTTCCTTACAGCTAACAACCTATCAACCACCGTCCTCCTAACAACAGCCATACTATCCACGCTAGTGGGGGGTTGAGCCGGACTAAACCAAACCCAAACCCGAAAAATCATAGCCTACTCATCAATTGCCCACCTAGGCTGAATAGCAGCAATCACCCCCATACTAACAAACATCCTAATCCTAAACCTAATCATCTACCTAACCATAACCACATCAATATTCTACATACTTATTGTCTCAAAAACAAAAACCATTCAAGACACCACAACAATCTGAACAACATCTCCCACACTCACCATCATAATAATATTGACCCTTCTCTCCCTAGGAGGACTCCCACCCCTAACAGGCTTCATACCAAAATGACTCATCCTAAACGAACTCACCACACAAAACCTAACTGCAACAGCAATAACACTTGCCCTCTCCGCCCTACTAAGCCTATTCTTCTACCTACGCCTCACCTACACGACTACCATAACACTGTCCCCCAACACAACAACCACCTACCACAAATGACGATTCAAGCCCACCTCAACCACAATCCCACTAACCATGGCCCTCCCCCTAGCACTAATAATACTACCTATGGCCCCTATAATTTTAGGATAACAGAAACTTAGGATCAACCCAAACCGAGGACCTTCAAAGTCCAAAACAGGAGTGCAACCCTCCTAGTTTCTGCCTAAGACCTGCGAAACACTAAAACGCATCATCTGAATGCAACTCAGACACTTTAATTAAGCTAAGGCCTCCACTAGACAGGCGGGCCTCGATCCCACAAAAAATTAGTTAACAGCTAAACACCCCAGCCAGCGGGCTTCTGTCCGCTTCTCCCGTTGCCTAAAAACGGGAGAAGCCCCGGAGCCTGTTGGGGCTCTTCTTCAAACTTGCATTTTGACGTGTAACACCTCAGGGCTGTGATAAAAAAAGGAATTAAACCCTTCTAAGTAGGACTACAGCCTACCGCCTAAACTCTCGGCCATTTTACCTGTGTCAATTACCCGTTGATTCTTCTCAACCAACCACAAAGATATCGGCACCCTATACCTAGTCTTCGGTGCCTGAGCTGGCATGGTCGGAACTGCCTTAAGCCTACTAATCCGAGCAGAGCTTAGTCAACCCGGAGCGCTCCTTGGAGACGACCAAATCTACAATGTCATTGTAACAGCCCATGCCTTCGTTATAATTTTCTTCATAGTAATGCCCGTAATAATTGGAGGCTTCGGAAACTGATTACTCCCCCTAATAATTGGGGCCCCAGACATGGCCTTCCCACGAATGAACAACATAAGCTTTTGACTTCTCCCCCCGTCCTTTTTACTCCTATTAGCCTCATCTGGCATCGAGGCCGGAGCCGGAACAGGTTGAACCGTATACCCGCCATTAGCAGGAAACCTAGCACATGCAGGCGCCTCAGTAGACCTCACAATCTTCTCCCTCCACTTAGCCGGAGTCTCATCCATCCTAGGGGCGATTAATTTTATTACAACATCAATTAATATAAAACCACCGACAATAACCCAATACCAAACCCCCTTATTTGTCTGATCTGTATTAATTACTGCAGTGCTCCTCCTACTCTCTCTACCCGTTTTAGCAGCAGGTATTACAATACTACTCACAGACCGCAACTTAAACACATCATTCTTTGACCCGGCAGGAGGGGGAGACCCCGTCCTATACCAACACCTATTCTGATTTTTTGGCCACCCAGAAGTCTACATCCTTATCCTTCCTGGATTTGGGATAATCTCCCACATTGTCACCTATTACGCTGGTAAAAAAGAACCATTCGGATACATGGGCATAGTATGGGCCATAATATCAATTGGCTTTCTAGGGTTCATCGTATGGGCCCACCACATATTTACTGTTGGAATAGACGTGGATACACGAGCGTACTTCACCTCCGCCACAATAATTATCGCTATTCCCACCGGAGTAAAAGTATTTAGCTGACTTGCCACCCTCCACGGAGGCATAATCAAATGAGACGCCCCCCTACTATGGGCCCTCGGTTTTATCTTTCTATTTACAGTAGGGGGTCTCACTGGAATCGTCTTAGCCAACTCATCACTTGACATCGTACTGCACGACACATACTATGTAGTAGCCCACTTCCACTACGTACTATCAATAGGAGCCGTATTTGCTATTATAGCCGGATTCGTACACTGGTTCCCACTATTCTCGGGCTACACCCTTCACCACACATGGACAAAAATCCAATTTGGAGTCATATTTGCTGGCGTAAACATAACATTCTTTCCTCAACATTTTTTAGGCCTGGCCGGAATACCTCGACGATATTCAGATTACCCAGACGCCTACACTTTATGGAATACAATCTCATCAATCGGCTCACTAATCTCATTAGTCGCAGTTATCATAATAATATTCATCATCTGAGAAGCCTTTGCAGCAAAACGCGAAATCCTATCCCTAGAACTAACAACAACAAATTTAGAGTGGCTGCACGGATGCCCTCCCCCCTACCACACCTACGAGGAGCCCACCTACGTACAAACAACCTCGAGAAAGGAAGGAATCGAACCCCCTTCAGTTAGTTTCAAGCTAGCCACATTACCATAATGCTTCTTTCCCTATAAGGCCTTAGTAAAACCATTACATAGCCCTGTCAGAGCTAAATCATAGGACCCCAACCCTATAGACCTTAATGGCACACCCCTCCCAACTAGGTTTCCAAGACGCAGCCTCACCAATCATAGAGGAACTTTTACACTTCCACGATCACACCTTAATAATTGTATTTCTAATCAGCGCCTTTGTGCTATACACCATTACCCTCATAATTACGACATCACTAACACACACCAATACAATAGACGCTCAAGAAGTAGAAATAATCTGAACAATCCTCCCAGCAATTATCCTTATCATAATTGCCCTCCCATCACTACGAATCCTTTACTTAATAGATGAAGTCAATAACCCCCACCTAACTATTAAAACCCTAGGGCACCAATGATACTGGAGCTATGAATATACTGACTACGAAGACTTAGCATTTGACTCCTATATGGTCCCAACCCAAGACCTCGCCCCCGGCTCGTTCCGCCTGCTAGAAGTAGATAACCGTATGGTTGTACCAATAGAATCCCCAATCCGTATACTTATCTCAGCCGAAGACGTCCTTCACTCATGAGCAGTCCCAGCCCTGGGCATTAAAACAGACGCAATCCCGGGCCGATTAAACCAGACAACATTCATCACATCCCACCCGGGGCTGTTTTACGGCCAATGCTCAGAAATCTGCGGATCTAACCACAGCTTTATACCTATTGTAGTAGAAGCAGTTCCACTCCAACACTTTGAAAATTGATCAATAACTCTTCTATCCGCATCACTGAGAAGCTTCTACCAGCGTTAGCCTTTTAAGCTAAAGAGGGAAATAACTTTCCCTCAGTGAAATGCCCCAACTAAACCCCTCACCATGGTTTCTTATCTTTCTACTAACTTGAACAGTACTCACAACCACACTTCTCAATAAAACACTACACTCAAAACTCCCAAACTCCCCTACCCCAAAAGAGCCTGAACAACCTCCCACAGAAACCTGAATCTGACCATGACACTAAGCTTTTTTGACCAGTTTGCTATCCCACAAGCCCTGGGCATCCCTCTTATTATTATTGCCATTCTCACCCCACCCCTCCTCATTCTAACCATCATAAATCGCTTCATCTCCAACCGCGTATCAACCCTCCAACTTTGGGCCACAAAAACCTTTACAAAACAGCTCATACTTCCAGTTAATACACCAGGCCACAAATGAGCCGCAATCCTAACCTCCATCATACTACTCCTAATCTCACTTAACCTACTAGGACTCCTACCCTACACCTTCACCCCAACAACCCAACTATCTATAAACATAGCACTCGCCGTACCAGCATGACTAGCAACCGTCTTACTAGGGCTACGAAACCAACCAACAATCTCCCTAGGACACCTGTTGCCAGAAGGCACACCAACACTACTAATTCCAATTCTAGTCATCATCGAAACAATCAGCCTATTCATTCGCCCCCTAGCCCTAGGCGTCCGACTAACAGCCAACTTAACCGCCGGACACCTCCTAATTCAACTAATCTCAACCGCGGCCTTTGTCCTCACCTCCTCCATACCTATAACTGCCCTACTAGCATTTATTGTTCTGCTCCTTCTAACAGGCCTAGAAATCGCCGTCGCCATAATTCAAGCCTATGTCTTCGTCCTCTTATTAAGCCTCTATTTACAAGAAAACGTCTAATGACCCACCAAGCACATGCCTACCACATAGTAGACCCAAGCCCATGGCCCCTTACCGGGGCCATTGCAGCCCTCCTAATAACCTCAGGCCTTGCCATCTGATTTCACTTCAACAACACAACCCTTCTATACCTAGGACTAACCACCCTACTACTAACAATATACCAATGATGACGAGACATTATTCGAGAGGGAACCTTTCAAGGACACCACACATCACTAGTACAAAAAGGCCTACGATACGGCATAATCCTGTTCATCACATCCGAAGTGTTTTTTTTCCTGGGGTTTTTCTGAGCCTTCTACCACTCTAGCCTCGCACCCACTCCAGAGTTAGGAGGGTGCTGACCCCCAAACGGCATTCGCCCACTAAACCCATTCGAAGTGCCCCTTCTAAACACAGCCGTCCTATTAGCATCAGGTGTCACAGTTACATGGGCACACCACTCCATCATGGAGGGCAAACGAAAAGAAGCAACACAAGCCCTACTCCTAACCATTATTCTTGGCCTCTACTTCACCGCCCTACAGGCCATAGAATACTACGAAGCCCCATTTACCATCTCTGACAGCGTTTACGGAACCACCTTCTTTGTAGCAACTGGATTCCACGGCCTACACGTTATCATCGGATCCTCCTTTCTCATCATCTGCCTTATCCGCCAAATTATATTCCACTTCACCACAGGCCATCACTTCGGATTTGAAGCCGCTGCATGATACTGACACTTCGTAGACGTCGTATGGCTATTCCTTTACGTATCAATCTACTGATGAGGATCCTAAATTCTTCTAGTATCAACCAGTACAAGTGATTTCCACTCACTAAGTCTTAATAAAAACTTAAGGGAGAATAATGAGCCTATCCTCCATACTGCTAATAACAATGTCCATCTCACTCCTCCTCATCCTCATCAGCTTCTGACTCCCACAACTATACCCAGATACAGAAAAACTCTCCCCCTACGAATGCGGATTTGACCCTTTAGGAACCGCCCGACTCCCATTCTCACTCCGCTTCTTTCTAGTAGCCATCTTATTCCTCCTATTTGACCTAGAAATCGCACTGCTACTACCACTCCCATGAGCCATTAACCTCAACAACCCCACACAAACAATAATCCTAACCTCAGCTATCCTCACCCTACTTACACTAGGGCTTGTCTATGAATGACTTCAAGGAGGACTAGAATGAGCAGAATTAGGCGCTAGTCTAAACAAGATAGTTGATTTCGACTCAACAGATCTGGCTAAAACACCAGGCACCTACATGTCCACAATACAATTCTCACTCCTAATGGCATTCATATTAACCATCATGGGACTATCACTACATCGAACACACCTAGTCTCCGCACTCCTATGCATTGAGGGCATAATACTCGCCCTATTCACCACTTTCACAATAATCTTCTCCACCCTACAAATTTCAACCCTAGCCACCATTCCCATCATGCTACTAACCTTCTCCGCCTGTGAAGCAGGCACCGGACTCGCCCTACTAGTAGCAACATCTCGAACACACGGAAACGACCACCTAAAAAACCTAAGCCTACTACAATGCTAAAAATTCTCCTACCCACAATCCTTCTGGCCCCAACAACTCTGATAACAAAACCCTCTCACATATTCAACACATTCATCACCTATTCAACAACAACAGCCCTACTAAGCCTAGCATGACTCAAGCCAACACTAACCTCAGAGACAACATTTTCAAACCAATGACTTGCAGTAGACCCAATCTCAGCCCCACTACTAACCCTCTCCTGCTGACTGCTACCACTAATGGCCCTAGCCAGCCAAAACCACCTACAACTAGAACCCCTCCACCGTAAACGAGCCTTCCTAATTACACTCTCCCTACTACAAACATTTTTAATCCTCACCTTCTCCTCAACAAGCCTTATACTCTTCTACATCATATTTGAAGCAACGCTCATCCCAACACTCATCATCATTACCCGATGAGGTAATCAAGCCGAGCGCCTAAGCGCAGGAACCTACTTCCTATTCTACACCCTGGCAAGTTCCCTCCCACTGCTAATTGCCATCCTATACCTCAATACAAAAACCCACCACACCTCCATTATCCTACTACAACTAATCCAACCACAACTGTCTAACACCTGATCAAACACAATACTATGAACTGCATTCCTAATAGCATTCATAGTAAAAATGCCCCTATACGGACTACACCTCTGACTACCAAAAGCCCACGTCGAAGCTCCCATTGCCGGCTCCATAGTACTCGCCGCCATCTTACTAAAACTCGGGGGCTACGGCATCATCCGAATTACCCTAACCCTGTCACCAATAACATACAAACTATACTACCCCTTCATAATCTTGGCCCTATGAGGCATCGTAATAACCAGCTCAATCTGCATACGACAAACAGACCTAAAATCATTAATCGCCTACTCATCAGTAAGCCATATAGGACTCGTCATCACCGCATGCTTAATTCAAACACCATGAAGCATCACCGGAGCCATAATCCTAATAATCGCCCACGGACTCACCTCCTCCATACTATTCTGCCTAGCCAACACCAACTATGAACGAACCCACACCCGAACCCTAATTCTGGCACGGGGCTTCCAAATTATCCTACCCCTAATAACATCCTGATGACTCCTCGCCAACCTAACCAACATAGCACTCCCCCCAACCGTCAACCTAATAGGGGAACTAACAATTATTTCCGCCCTCTTCAACTGATCCCCACTAACAATCATCCTAACTGGCCTAGGAACTCTCATCACAGCCATCTACTCACTACACATATTCCTGATAACGCAACGAAACAAACTACCCCTCCACATTACCACTGCAAGCCCAACACACACCCGAGAACACCTAATCATAGCCCTCCACATGCTCCCCCTCACCCTACTAATCATAAACCCAACCATCATCTCAAGCACTTTTGCCTGTTAGCATAGTTTAACAAAAACATTAGGATGTGGCCCTAAAAACAGAAGATTGTCCCTTCTTGCAAACCGAGAGGTGTTTTGAACACTAAGAACTGCTAATTCTTACCCCTGAAGTTAAATTCCTCAGACCCCTCACTTTTAAAGGATAAAAGAAAATCCATTGGTTTTAGGCACCAAAAATCTTGGTGCAACTCCAAGTAAAAGTACATGCACACCCTCCCAATCACAACCATGCTTACTACCCTACTAATCCTCACAACACCCCTCATCATATCCATAAACCCAACTCCAAAGCCGCTATGTACACCCAAAAACATCAAACAAACCATCCAAATCGCCCTTATCATCAGCCTTATCCCAATACTAAACTTCATCAACTACGGCACAGAATCCACAATCACCAGCATCTCTATCACCACCATTAACAACTTCAACATTAAAACCAGCTTTATCCTAGACAACTACTCCCTAACTTTCGTACCCATCGCTCTCTTCGTAACCTGATCCATCCTAGAATTCTCCAACTGGTACATAGCCTCAGACCCCTACATCAACCAATTCTTTAAATACCTATTAATCTTCCTAATCGCCATACTGACCCTAGTTACCGCCAACAGCCTCTTCCAATTCTTCGTGGGATGAGAAGGCGTAGGAATCATATCTTTCCTACTCATCGGATGATGATTTGCCCGAGCAGATGCAAACACCTCCGCACTCCAAGCAATTATCTACAACCGAATCGGAGACATCGGCCTAATCCTATCAATTGCATGATTCATGACAAACCTCTCAAGCTGACAAATCCAAGAAATCTTCACACTAAACACAAACAATACACTACCGGCACTCGGCCTAACACTAGCCGCAACCGGAAAGTCCGCCCAATTCGGCCTACACCCATGACTCCCAGCAGCAATAGAAGGCCCAACACCTGTCTCAGCACTACTACACTCCAGCACAATAGTTGTTGCAGGAGTTTTTCTGCTAATCCGAATACACCCAGTCTTAGAAAACCTGCAACCAGTCCTAACCCTATCACTATGCCTAGGCGCCCTAACAACCCTATTTACCGCCATTTGTGCCATTACCCAAAACGACATCAAAAAAATTATTGCTTTCTCAACCTCAAGCCAACTAGGTCTTATAATAGTAACAATCGGACTAAACCAACCCCAACTAGCATTCTTCCACATTTCAACTCACGCCTTCTTTAAAGCAATGCTATTCCTCTGCTCCGGATCAATCATTCACAACCTCTCAGACGAACAAGACATCCGCAAAATAGGGGGAATTAAAAAAACTCTCCCAATCACATCCTCCTGCATAACAATCGGAAGCCTTGCTCTAACAGGCACCCCATTCCTAGCGGGCTTCTACTCAAAAGACACAATTATTGAAACCCTAAACAATTCTCACCTAAACGCCTGAGCCCTAACAACAACAATCATCGCAACTATATTAACTGCAGCCTACAGCCTACGAATCATCTACTACGTCCAAATAAACTCACCACGCCACCTGCCAATAACACCTATAAACGAGAACAACAAAACCCTAACCAACCCAATCTTACGGTTAGCCGGAGGAGCCCTATTCGCAGGCCTGTTAATCACCACAGCCATCCTCCCCACAAAAACAACAACAATAACCATACCCCCATCCACCAAAATCCTAGCACTAACAATTACCCTCATTGGACTAATCCTTGCCTTAGACATCACAAACCAAACTTCCTCACTCCGCCCCCACAAACCCCACAACCTATATACCTTTTCAAACCAATTAGGATTCTTCAACCTCCTCCACCGGAACATCCCAAAAACAACCCTAAAAATTAGCCAAGTCCTAGCAACCCATATAAACGACCTAGCATGACTAGAAAAAATTGGACCAAAGGGCACAACCTCAATACAAATCCCACTAATCAACCTGACATCATCACAAAAAGGCCTAATTAAAGCCTACTTAACCACATTTATCATCACAACCGCCCTTTTCCTAACCCTACTCCCCTAACCACCCGAAGGCTCCCACGAGACAGCCCACGAGTCAACTCCAAAACAACAAATAACGTCAACAACAAACCCCAACCACAAACTAACAACCCCCAACCACCAACAGAGTACAACAAAGACACACCATCAAAATCACTACGCGAAACAAAAACCCCCACAGCATCTACGCCCCCTAACCCATAACCACTAAACCCGCACTCACCCCCAAACAAGCACCACAGAACAAATACCAAAAACAAATATCCCAACAAATACACCCCAACAGACCAGCTACCCCAAGCCTCAGGGTATGGATCTGAAGCCAGCGCAACAGAATAAGCAAAAACCACTAACATCCCCCCTAAATAAATCAAAAACAAAACCAAAGACACAAAAGAACCCCCAAACTCAACCAACACCCCACAACCCACCGCTGCAGAAACAACTAACCCCGCCGCTCCAAAATACGGAGAAGGATTAGAAGCAACCGCCATTAGCCCGCCAACTAAACAAAAAAACAACAAAAACAAAAAATAAGACATCTATTTTTACCTGGACTCTAAACCAAGACCTATGGTCCGAAAAACCACCGTTGTTATTCAACTACAAAAACTAATGACAATCATACGAAAATCCCACCCAATTCTAAAAATTATTAATAGCTCATTCATCGACCTACCCGCCCCATCCAACATTTCTGCATGATGAAACTTCGGATCACTACTAGGCTTATGTCTAATCATCCAAATCCTAACAGGCCTGTTCCTAGCTATACACTACACTGCAGATATCTCATCAGCCTTCTCATCAGTAGCCCACATCTGCCGAGACGTACAATACGGCTGACTCATCCGAAACCTACACGCTAACGGAGCCTCAATATTCTTCATCTGCATCTACCTTCACATCGGACGAGGCCTCTATTACGGCTCTTATCTATTCAAAGAAACATGAAACCTCGGAGTAATCCTCCTACTACTAGTAATGGCCACAGCCTTTGTAGGCTACGTTTTACCCTGAGGACAAATATCCTTCTGAGGGGCCACAGTCATTACCAACCTACTATCCGCCATTCCATACATCGGAACCACACTGGTAGAGTGAATCTGAGGAGGCTTTTCAGTAGACAATGCCACCCTAACCCGATTCTTTACATTCCACTTCCTCCTCCCCTTCGCAATCATCGGGGTAACTATACTTCACTTGCTCTTTCTCCATGAAACAGGGTCAAACAACCCCATCGGACTCAACTCCAACCCAGACAAAATCCCATTCCATCCATACTTCACCTACAAAGACCTACTAGGAGCAACATTAATAACCATCGCCCTACTTAGCCTGGCCCTGTTTTCACCAAACCTACTAGGCGACCCAGAAAACTACACCCCCGCCAACCCACTAGTCACTCCCCCCCACATCAAACCAGAATGATACTTCCTATTTGCCTACGCCATCTTACGATCCATCCCAAATAAACTCGGCGGTGTCCTCGCCCTACTCTTCTCCATCCTAATCCTAATAGTCGTCCCCCTTCTACACCTATCAAAACAACGAAGCAACACATTCCGACCCTTCTCCCAAGCACTATTCTGAATCCTAGTGTCCAACGTCCTCATCCTAACCTGAATCGGAGGACAACCAGTAGAACACCCCTTCATCATTATCGGACAACTAGCCTCCGCATCCTACTTTCTCATCTTCCTAACAATTTCACCCATCACAGCCCTACTTGAGAACAAACTTCTCAACTGATAACATGCCCTAGTAGCTTAACCCCTAAAGCGTTGGTCTTGTAAACCAAAGCTGGGAACTAGACCACCCCTAAGGCATCAAAAGAGAGAGAACCAACTCCCATCTCCAGCCCCCAAAACTGGCATTTTACTTAAACTACCTTCTGGAGCCGCATTAGCGGCTCATTTAGTCCCCTACAAACAACAGTAAACACTCGACTACACCAAACCCCAGCCCACTGAGCCGCATTAGCGGCTCATTTAGTCCCCTACAAACAACAGTAAACACTCGACTACACCAAACCCCAGCCCACTGAGCCGCATTAGCGGCTCATTTAGTCCCCTACAAACAACAGCAAACACTCGACTACACCCAAACCCCAGCCCACTGAGCCGCATTAGCGGCTCATTTAGTCCCCTACAAACAACAGCAAACACTCGACTACACCCAAACCCCAGCCCACTGAGCCGCATTAGCGGCTCGTTTAGTCCCCTACAAACAACAGCAAACACTCGACTACGCCCCCGCCAAAATAAATGTCACCCCGATGCAGCATAGTACATACTGTTATATTAGACCTAGGACATACTATGTATATCGTGCATTAACCTATTTTCCCCACGAATAATATTATCCATTATTAATGACAATTTTACCCAATACATACTATGTATATCGTGCATTAACCTATTTTCCCCACGAATAATTAAAAGTATTATTCTACCTAATTATCTAACATAATACGTAAACATAAATCGTACATTAGAGAAATTCCTCATGAATATTCTTTAATTAATATTAATTCTTACCGTACATAGGACATTATATGTTTAATCGTACATAATACTACATCGGACACGAATAATAAGCAAGGATTATTGCCTTATCTATTAATAAAGGTAGCGATTTTGAGGAATTCAGATGTTCGACTAAGTTATCTGGCAAAACGCGAGAAATCAGCATCCCGCCCATCTAGGCACGGCATTACTAGCTTCAGGCCCATTAACATAGGTTGCATCACTACTTGCTCTTTCCAAGGCCTCTGGTTGTTACTTCAGGACCATACCATTGTTGATCACCATACGTTTCTCTTTAAAAGGCATATGGTAAATGGATTAATTACTTTCGTACCCATGCCCAGCATAACTGGTTTTTCTGGCCTCTGGTATTTTTTAATTTTTTTTGGGGTTGGCTTCACACCCACATAGCCTTTGCTCGATTCCGAGTACGTACAATCTGAACCCACGGTGCGGTCCAAACTCCACTCTTAACTATATGGTATTATTAGGTTAATGCTTGTAAGACATAAAATTTACTAAATAAACGCGTAAAATCAACAAATTTGTCAAAAAATCGTCGACTGCAACAAACAAATAACAAACAAACAACAAACAAATAAAATAAAAATTTAACAAACATATGAAGTTAAGTGGACAAACCCCCCTACCCCCCAACCAATAATTAACCCATCTAATCAATTTAATTCTTGTCAAACCCCAAAACCAAGATTTGACTAGATTGATAAAATTATCGGTAATGTCACGACCTTTTTTACACCGCCCTACAAGATTGTAGGCGAAATCGCGACTATTGTCTATAATACAATTTGTATCATAAACACATTATATATACACGAAAATATAAT